ATAAAGTAAGCTAAAATTTTAAGCTAGTGGGTTCATACCCCAACAATGAATTTATTCCTTTATAAATTATACTAATAAATTTAATTCTTTTATGAATTATAATTATATCTATTATTATATCTTTTTCAACTAATTCTTGGTTTTCATTTTGAATTTCAATAGAAATTAATATAATAGTATTTATTCCCATAATAAATACAAAAAATTATTTATCTTGTAATAGAATAATTTATTATTTTATTATTCAATCAATAGCATCATCAATATTTTTATTCTCTTCCATTATAAATTATTTATTAAATTTTAATTTTTTAAATAATATAATTATTATAACTATTTTAATTAAATTAGCATCAGCCCCATTTCATTCTTGATTTCCTATTATTAGAGAAGGTTTAAAAATAAATACCTTTTTTCTTTTATCAACTTTTCAAAAATTAATTCCTTTACAAATAATTTCTATTTTTTTTAATAACAAAATTACAATTTTTATTATTTTATCTGCACTTATTGGCTCATTCGGAGGGTTTAATCAAAAATCTACTCGAAAAATCTTAGCTTTTTCCTCTATTTCTCATTTAAGATGAATAATAACATTAATTATATGTAATCAATTTTTCTGATTAATCTACTTTATTATTTATTCTTTTCTTTTATACAAAATTACTAATTTTCTTAAAAATATTAAAATTAATAACATTAATAACATTCATATCCAAAAATTTTCTTTTTTTAGAAAATTTTCTATATTTTCATATTTTATATCTTTAGCTGGTCTTCCCCCTTTTATAGGATTTTTCTTAAAATGATTTTCCATTATTTTAATAATTGAAAAAATTACACTAATTTTATTAATTCTTATTTCTTCCTCATTAATTAATATATACTATTACTCACGAATCATATTTCCTTTAATTTTAAACATTAATATTTCAAATAAATATATAAAAACATCTTACATTAAAACATCAAATTTTCTTTTTATTAATTTAATTATATTAATTATAATAACTATTTTTATAAAAACACTTTAAAGATTTTAAGTTAATTTGATAAACTATTTGCCTTCAAAGCAAAAAATAAAAAAGATTTTTAAATCTTAGAAATAATTCATCTTTAAACTTGCAATTTAATATTTTAATATAAAATATAAGATTAAAAAAAAATTAGTAAAAGAATTTACTTCATTAATAAATTTACAATTTATTGCTTAAAACTTCAGCCATTTTACCGCGATGATTATTTTCCACAAACCATAAAGACATTGGAACAATATACTTAATTTTTGGGAGATGAGCTACTATGGTAGGAATATCTATAAGAATTCTTATTCGAACAGAATTAGGACAACCTGGATCTTTAATTGGCAATGACCAAATTTATAATGTAATTGTAACAGCTCACGCATTTATTATAATTTTCTTTATAGTAATACCCGTAATAATTGGGGGATTTGGAAACTGATTAGTTCCTCTTATATTAGGTGCCCCTGATATAGCATTTCCACGAATAAATAATTTAAGATTTTGATTTCTTCCTCCTTCTATTTTCCTTTTATTAAATTCATCGTTAGTAGAAAGAGGAGCAGGAACAGGATGAACTGTTTACCCTCCTCTTTCTGCTAATATTTCCCATTCAGGTGCATCTGTTGATATAGCAATTTTCTCTCTTCATCTTGCTGGAATTTCATCAATTTTAGGAGCAATTAATTTTATCACAACCATTATTAATATACGATCTAATGGAATATCTTTAGAACGAATACCTTTATTTGTATGATCAGTATTTATCACAGCCATTCTTCTTCTTTTATCATTACCTGTTCTAGCTGGTGCTATTACTATACTTTTAACTGATCGAAACTTTAATACATCTTTTTTTGACCCTTCAGGTGGGGGAGACCCTATTTTATATCAACATCTATTTTGATTTTTTGGGCACCCAGAAGTATATATTTTAATTCTTCCAGGATTTGGAATAATTTCACATATTATTTGTTTCCACACAGGAAAAAAAGAACCATTTGGAAATCTAGGAATAATTTATGCAATATTAGCTATTGGTTTTCTTGGTTTTATTGTATGAGCACATCACATATTTACAGTTGGAATAGATGTAGATACACGTGCATATTTTACTGCAGCAACTATAATTATTGCTGTTCCAACAGGAATTAAAATTTTTAGTTGATTAGCAACTCTCCATGGTTCTAACATTGATAATAATCCTCCAATTTTATGAGTTCTTGGATTTTTATTTTTATTTACTTTAGGGGGATTAACAGGAATTATTTTATCAAATTCCTCAATTGATATTATTTTACATGATACATATTATGTGGTTGCTCATTTTCATTATGTTTTATCAATAGGGGCTGTATTCGCAATTATAGGATCAATCACCCATTGATTTCCACTATTCTTTGGATTAAATATAAACTCAATTTGATTAAAAATTCAATTCTTTTCAATATTTATTGGGGTTAATTTAACTTTTTTCCCTCAACATTTTCTTGGGTTAAGAGGAATACCACGACGATACTCAGATTATCCTGATTTCTTTACTAAATGAAATGTTATTTCTTCCCTAGGAAGAATAATTTCCTCATTAAGAGTAATTTTCTTTATTATTATTTTATGAGAAAGAATAATTTCTAAACGAATTTTATTCTCCTCTATATTTTCTAATTCCTCATCAGAATGACAAATTAATTTCCCTCCTTCTAGACATACTTTTAACCAAACAAACATTTTAATTAAATAAAACAAATGATAACTTGATCAAATATTATATTTTCTGATAGAAATTCCCCTATTATAGAACAAATAATCTTTTTTCATGACCATTCAATATTAATTATTATTATAATTACTATTATTACACTGTATATAATTATAAATATTCTTAGAAATTATTTTTCTTCCCGATTTCTAATAGAAGGTCAAGAAATTGAAACTATTTGAACAATTATTCCAGCAATCACATTAATTTTCATCGCTTTTCCATCACTACGACTTCTTTATTTATTGGACGAATCCTTTTCTTCTTCCATTACCATTAAAGTAATTGGGCATCAATGATATTGATCATATGAATACTCAGACTTTAACATTGATTTTGACTCATTTATAATTCCTTCCACAGATTTAAAATTAAATAACTTCCGACTTCTAGAAGTTGATAATCGTGTAATTATTCCATATAACTTAAACATTAAATTTATAATTACATCAGCTGATGTAATTCACTCATGAACTATTCCATCTCAAGGAATTAAAATAGATGCAGTTCCAGGGCGTCTTAATCAATTCTCTTCTCTATCAAACCGACCAGGATTATATTTTGGACAATGTTCTGAAATTTGTGGAGCAAACCATAGATTTATACCTATTTCTTTAGAAGTAACATCAATTAATAATTTTATCAAATGATTAAAAAATTTTTCATTGAATGGCTGAAAATTTAAGCAATGGTCTCTTAAACCAAACTATAGTAATAATTACTTTCAATGAATTAATAATCTAGTTAAAAAATAACATAAGAATGTCAATCTTAAATTACTTTAAGTGTTTATTAATCCCTCAACTATTTCCAATAAATTGAATAATTTTACTAATTATATTTTCAATAATTTACATTATTATTCTTATAATTATTTATTTTTTCCCCATAATATCCCCTTTTATTTCCCCTAAAATTAAATTTTATCCTTTTTTTCCTTTTAAATGATAATAAATTTATTTTCTATTTTTGATCCTAGAACATCCCAAATATTTAGAATAAATTGAATTTCTATTTTCAATTTTATTATTATTCCTTCTATTTACTGAATCATCCCCTCCCGTATTCAAATAATCTGAAAAAAAATTTTCTTTTTCATTTTTAAAGAAATTAAAACTAATTTATCATATTTTAATCATAAATTTATTATTTTATTTATATCTTTATTTATTATAATCTTTTTATCAAATTTAATAGGTCTAATCCCTTTTGTTTTTACCCCATCTAGACACATTATTTTTTCAATAATTCTAGCATTTCCTTTATGATTTTCTTTTATAATATACGGTTGAACTATACATTTTAATAAAATAATAATTCACTTAGTCCCAATAGGATCTCCTATAGCTCTCTCTATATTTATAGTATTAATTGAAACAATTAGTAATATTATCCGTCCTATTACTCTTTCTATTCGTTTATCTGCAAATATAATTAGAGGACACTTATTAATTCACCTCCTTACCTCTATTCCAAGAAACATTCATTTTAGATACTTATTAATTTTCCCAGTAATCATAACTCTTATATTTTTAGAAACAGCAGTAGCAATAATCCAAAGATATGTATTTATTACACTCAGATCACTTTATTTAAATGAAATTTAACAACAAATGATATTTCACCCTTTTCATATAGTTGATAAAAGACCTTGACCATTTACAAGATGTGTCTCTTCTTTAACCTTTATAATAAGAATAATCATAATATTACATTATAATTTTTCCGTTATAACTTTCATATCATTATCTATTATTATTATTTCCATATATCAATGATGACGTGATATTTCACGTGAAGCTTCTTTTCAAGGAAATCATACATCTATTGTAATTTGAGGATTAAAACTAGGCATAATTTTATTTATTATCTCAGAAATTTTTTTTTTTATTTCCTTTTTTTGAGCATTTTTTCATAGAAGACTATCTCCTAATATTGAAATTGGATCAATTTGACCTCCCTGTAATATTTCTCCTTTTAATCCTTTCGAAATTCCTTTATTAAATACTACAATTTTAATTTCTTCAGGAATTTCAATTTCTTGATCTCACCATAGACTCATTAATAAAAATTTCAATGAAACTTTTAACTCTCTATTAATCACAATTATTTTAGGAATAATCTTTACAATTCTTCAAAGATGAGAATACTTTCAAGCTCAATTTTCTATTTCAGATAGAATTTTTGGAGCCACATTTTTTCTTACTACAGGTTTTCATGGGTTACATGTAATTATTGGGACTACTTTTTTAATTGTTACCCTTACACGAATTATAAATAACCAACTTTCCTCAACACATCACTTCGGATTTGAAGCAGCAGCATGATATTGACATTTTGTAGATGTAGTTTGATTATTTCTATTTACTTTTATATATTGATGAATTTTCTACTATATTAGTATAAAATAAGTACATTTAACTTCCAATTAAAAAGTTTATCTTAATATAGTAATTAAAACCATTACAATTATTATAATCCCTTTATTAATCATAACATTATCGATTTTTATTTCAAAAAATAAATTTATAGATAAAGAAAAACTTTCTCCTTTTGAGTGTGGTTTTGATCCTTTATCTATTTCCCGTATATCATTCTCTTTAAAATTTTTTATAATTGCAATTATTTTTTTAATTTTTGACATTGAAATTATCTTAATTTTACCTTTTCCAATTATTTTAAATAAAAATCTTTCTCTATTCATTTCAGTAACTACAATTATAATTATTATTATAATAGGACTAATATATGAATGAAAAAAAGGAATACTAGAATGAATAAAATAAAAAGAAAAGTATTTAAAAAAAAATAAAATCTAATTTGCATTTAGAAATTGGTATTCCCTTTTCTATAAAATAAAGCGATTATTTGCAATCAGTTTCGACCTGATTTTAGAAAAAAAAATTTTTTCTATTTTTTAATAGAAGCCAAACTTAAGAGGCTATTCACTGTTAATGAATAAATTGTTCCTAACCTATTAAAAAAATTTTTCAAGATTAAAACATAGGCTTCTAACCTAATAACAATGATTTCACTCATTTAATCTTTTTTTTATGGTGTAATAAACACATAACATTTTCATTGTTAAATTGATAAAATAATATCTAAAAATATTCTCGAAAATTAATTTCTTTACATTTTCAGTGTAATATTTTTTATAAATAAACTACAAGAACATTTATATCAAAATCAATAAAATTATCATAATTCTTAATAAAATTAATAATAAAGAATTTAAATAATTATTTTGAAACCATTGTCTATAAACTCTTCTTTTAGAGATCCTTTCATAAATTATTCTTGGTCCAATTTCTTCTAATCATATTCAATCATATTCAGTCATTTTTCTAATTTTTTTAAAACTTATTAAAAAAATAAATCTTGTTAAAAATCTTATAAATCATATTCTTCTTAAAAACTCATATATACTTCCTATAAAAACCCCTTTTATTTTATCAATATATATAATAAAAAATAAAAATAACACTAAACCAATTAATAATAAATTAATTATTTTAGAAAAAAAAGATAAAACAATTACATCATCAAAAGAAAAAATTAACCATCTTATAAAGTTTCCTATTATTACAACCACTAAACATAAAAAAAAAATAGGAAAAATTATTTTTTTTCTTAAATCTACCCTAAAAAACACTCTTCTTATAATTCTCTTAAAAACCACATAATATAATATTCGAAAACAATAAGATGCTGTCATCATTGTTCTTAAAACAACTAACATTATAAAAATTATATTATCCAATTTCATATAAATAAATTCTAAAATTAAATCCTTAGAATAAAAACCTCCTATAAAAGGAAATCCAAATAATGACAAACTCGCTAATCCCATACAACCACAAATTATAGGTCTATAACAAAAAAAATTCCCTAATATTCGTAAATCTTGAACTCCATTTATATTATGAATTACTAAACCAGCACATAAAAATAATATTGACTTAAAAATAGCATGTATAATTAAATGAAAAAAAGCAAATTCTATTTTTCCTAAAGATAAAATTATTATAATTATTCCTAACTGTCTTAAAGTTGAAAATGCAATAATTTTTTTAAAATCTATTTCTAAATTTGCACCTACACCAGCTATAAACAAAGTCAGTGAAGAAAAAAAAAATAGTATGTCAGAAAAAATTTCCATTTTAAAAAAAAATCTTATTCGAATTAATAAATAAATACCAGCAGTAACTAAAGTAGAAGAATGAACTAAAGAAGAAACAGGAGTAGGGGCAGCTATAGCTGCTGGGAGTCATGCTGAAAATGGAATTTGTGCTCTTTTAGTTATCCCAGCTATAATAATAAATACCCCACAAATTTTATATACATTATCCATCATCAATATATCAAAACTCCCAAAATTCATTATAAAAGTTAAAGATAATAAAATTATTACATCTCCAACTCGATTACTTATAACTGTAATTATACCAGAATTATAGGAAATATTTCTTTGGTAATAAATTACTAAACAATAAGAAACTAATCCTAACCCATCTCATCCAATAATAATTATTAACATATTTGGACATACAATTAACATAATTATTGAAAAAACAAATAATAAAACTATATAACAAAAATAATTTTTATCTTTATCTTCCCCTATATAACTATCTCTGTAAAAAATAACTATCGCAGAAATAAATAATACAATAAATAAAAAAATTATTCTAATTCAATCAATTAAAAAATAAAACTTAATTTCTATATTTATCATTGATACTAAAACATATTCTAATACAATTACCTTATAAAAATAAACCACATATATAGAAAATATTATAACAAATCTTCTTAATCTCATTAAAAATAAACCTCATTTTATAAAAATTACCTAATGAATAAATCATCTATAAATCCACAATTTATTATTTTATACATTTAAACTAATTAAGTAATACCAATAACAAAATAACTCTATCTTCATAATTCAAATAATTATTGGAAAAAAATGAAATAATATAACTATATATTCTCGAATCCCAATTAATTTCACGGAAAATAATCAACATCCTTCCCCGTGTTGTGTATAACTAAATAAATATAATCTATAACCAGCTCTAATAAAAGAAATAATTATTAAAGGAAATATAAAAAATATTCTAAACTTTATCATTCTACCAATTAAAAAAATTTCCCCAAATAAATTTATTCTTATTGGTGCTGATATATTAATAGCCGAAAATAAAAATCATCATAAACATAAGTTAGGAAAAAATTTCCCTACCCCTTTTATTAAAATAATTCTTCGAGTAAAAAATCGTTCATATATAAAATTCGCTAAACAAAATATTCCCGAAGAACATAAACCATGCCCAATCATTAATAACAATCTTCCATAAGACCTTCAAAAATTTATTGTAATTACACCCCCTATTACAACTCCCATATGACAAACAGAAGAATAAGCAATTAATGATTTAATATCAACTTGAAATACACATATAATTCCCACAATTATTCCCCCTACTACTGAAATTACTATAATTATATAGCCCATTTCCATTAATTCCTTCATAAAAAAAAAATTAAATCGGTATAACCCATATACCCCTAATTTTAACAAAACAGCAGCTAAAATCATTGAACCAGAAATGGGAGCTTCTACATGAGCTTTAGGTAATCATAAATGAACAAAAAATATAGGAACTTTTACTAAAAATCCTAAAACTATTAAAAAAAACACTATTCCTATTAAATTTATTCTTATTTCTATACTTATGTAAATATAATTTAAAGAAACATCCCCATAAATTAATATAATAACTAATAAAGGATAAGAACCAAATAAAGTATATATTAATATATAAATTCCAGCTTGTAAACGTTCAGGTTGGTTACCCCAATTAAAAATAATTATAATAATAGGAAATAAAACTCTTTCAAAAAAAAAATAAAATATTAATAATCTTAAAGAATAAAAACACATTAATAAAAAAAATATTATTATCATTAAATAAAATATAAATATTTTTTCCTCAAATAATTTATTTATAAAACTTGCCATCATTATCAAATAAATTATTCAAATAGTTAATATCATTAAACACATTCTTATTAAATCCCCCCCCAATATATATCTTATATAATTAAACTCATCACCTAATAAACTAAAAAAAAAAAAAAAAAAAAAAAAAAAAAAAAAAATAATAATAAAACAATCATAAAATCTAATCCTGATATTATAATTATTATACATAAAATTAATATTGAAACTACTATTACTATTAACATTTTAGTAAAACTATTCTTAAAAGTTTATCATTTCCATAAAAATAATTTATTAAGACCAACATTCTTAATCCTAATCTTGCTTCACAAACAATTATAATTAAATATAAAATCACCTTGATAAAATTAATAAACATAATTGACAAAATTATTATTAAGAAAATACCTAAATATATAAATTCGAATCTCAATAAAACAATCATAATATGATTCCGATTAACAAGTAAAGTTATTATCCCCACAAAATAAATAAAAAAAGAAATTTCTATCATTTGGTTAAAAAAATTAATGTTATAATAATTTAATATAAAATATTGGTTTTGTAAACCAAATTTGAGCATATCTTATAACTTCAGAAAAGATTTTCTCCATAAATATCCAAAATTTATATACTAAAATTATATACTATTTTCTGAAATTTTTTTTTTTTAATTTAATAGTAATTACATTTTTTTTATTTAATCATCCTATAATTATATTATTTTCTATTATCATAACAACAATTTTTATTGCAATTATTTTAATAAAAACATTAAAATTTTTTTATATATCATTAATTTTAATTCTATTAATCTTAGGGGGTATACTAATTATTTTTCTGTATATAATTAGATTAATTCCTAACAAGAAAATAATTTTCAAAAAAAAAATTATTTTCTTGTTAGGAATTAGATTATTAATAAACTTTTCTTACAATAATTTTTTAACAATTACTTTAAATAATATATTTCCCATATTTTCCCTACCATCAACAAACTGAATTATCATAATTATTATATATCTTCTACTCACTTTAATAATTATTATAATAATTATTATATCTTCAAAAGCTCCAATAAAACTATACCAATAACTAATGAAAACCAAAAAATTTCTTAACCCACTAATTAATCTTCCCACACCATCAAACATTTCATATATATGAAATATAGGATCTCTTTTAGGAATATGCTTAATAATCCAAATTATTTCAGGATTATTTCTAGCAATAAATTTCTCTAGTGACATTACAACAGCATTTAACATAATATCTCATATCTTACGAGATGTAAATAATGGTTGAATAATTCGATCTATTCACGCAAATGGGGCTTCTCTTTTTTTTATTATAATTTATATTCATATTGGTCGAGGAATTTATTACTCATCTTTCCATTTTGTCAAAACATGATTTTCAGGAATTATTATTATTTTTATTCTCATAGCAACCGCCTTTTTAGGATACGTTTTACCTTGAGGACAAATATCTTTCTGAGGAGCAACTGTTATCACTAATCTTCTTACAGCAGTTCCTTATATTGGAATAATAATAACACAATGAATTTGAGGAGGTTTTTCAGTTGATAATAGAACTCTTAATCGATTTTTTTCATTACACTTTATTCTTCCATTTATTTTATTATTTTTAATAATAGTTCATATTATATTAATTCATGAAAAAGGATCCTCTAACCCTTTAGGAACCAATCTTAATATAGATAAAATTCCATTCCATCCATATTTTACAATTAAAGACTTACTAATAGTATTAATTATTTTATTTCTGTTTTCTGTAATCGTATTATTATATCCATATTATCTAACAGATTCAGAAAACTTTTCTATAGCAAATCCTTTGATTACTCCCCCTCATATTCAACCTGAATGATATTTTCTTTTTGCTTATGCAATTTTACGTTCAATCCCTAACAAATTAGGGGGAGTAATTGCACTAGTTCTATCGATTATAATTATTTTAATTCTTCCTTTAACAATAAAAAATAAATTTTCTTCCTTTTTCTTATATCCATTAAAAAAAATCCTTTTTTGAATATTTGTTAATTCTTTTTTTTTATTAACATTTCTAGGAGCATGCCCAGTAGAAATACCTTATATTATAATAAGACAAATTCTCACAATTATTTACTTTTCTTTCTTTATCTTAATTCCTTTAGTATAAGATTATTTAACTATTATATAAGTATATATTTTGAAAATATAAAAAAGAATTATTTTCTAATAATCTAATTTCTTTAATTGATACAAAGACAATAGAAAAATAAAAATTTTAAGCAAAAATTAATAACAATCACAAAAATTCTTAATGGCAAAATTACTTTTCACGCTATTATTATTAATTTATCATATCGATAACGAACTAAAGTTCCCCGAATAAAAATAAATATAATTATAATAATTAAAGGAAAACAAAAAAAAATTCCCTCACGTCCTAAAAATAAATAAGATGAAATCAATCTAAAAAAAATCATATTTCCATACTCAGCCATAAATAAAATAGCAAAATTTCATGAACCATATTCAATATTGAATCCTGAAACCAACTCAGATTCACCTTCTGATAAATCGAAAGGTGAACGGTTGGTTTCAGCAAAACAAGTAATTATTCAAATTATAAAAACAGAAAAATAACCAAAAAATAATTGATAAAAATCTTGATAACCTATGATTTGAATTATTCTATAACTTTCTCTAAATATTACTAAGCCAATTAAAATTATTGCAAATCTAACTTCATAAGAAATAACCTGAGCAACCCCCCGATATGCCCCCAATAAAGAATATTTTGAATTAGAAGATCATCCTCCTCATAAAATTACATAAACTCTTAATCTTGAAATACATAATAATATTACTATACCATAATCAAAAAGAAATTGATTAAATTTCCATTTATACAATAACCAAAATATTATTATTAACAATAAAGATAAAATAGAAGAAAATATATATATAAACATATTAATATATAATATAAAATTCATTTCTTTTCTAAAAAGTTTAATCGCATCTCTAAAGGGTTGAAAAATCCCTAGAAATCCTACTTTATTAGGACCCTTTCGTAAATGGACATAACCTAAAATTTTTCGCTCCAATAAAGTAAAGAAAGCAACTCTTACTAATACACAAACTAATAAAAATACATATCTCAAATAATTTACCACTATTAAAGGGATAACCATAAAGGAAGCTTAAATTCCTAGCATTAATTTTCTGCCACTTTAATTATATATTCTTAAAAAAATATACTAATTGAACTTCATCTTCAAATTCTAAAATTGATACATTATTTATGCTAAATTAGTACAATATATATATATATATATATATATATATATATTCATATACCTTTTATTTCTTTATTTTTTTATTTCATAAAGAAATAAAAGGTATGCTAATATAAACTCATTCCCATTGCTTATCTAGAGTTATGTAATTGAAGATAATTAAAAACTTATATTTTCCGTAGAAGGAAAATTTGCTATATTCAGGGATATTAATGTGAAGCCACATTGTTTACTTTAAAAGTTTTTCGAAAATTTCACTTATATATGAAACCATGTCTTAAATTAAACTCTTGACAGTATACTTAGTTTAGAAAATTAAATGAGATTTGTAGTATGTGCCCCTTATTTTTTTAGAAATGTAATCATATTTGGATAGCACATATTGATAAAATTGATTGCGACCTCGATGTTGGATTAGGATTCTTTCTTATATGAAGAAGTAAAGAAAAGAAGTTTGTTCAACTTTTAAATTCCTACATGATCTGAGTTCAGACCGGCGAGAGCCAGGTTGGTTTCTATCTTTAGTTTAAATTTCTTTAATTGAAACAATTAAAATAATAAATTTGCTGCTAAATTTTTTTTTATAATTATTATACTTTAATATTCCTTTCGTACTAATTAAAGAAATTTAAACTAAAGATAGAAACCAACCTGGCTCTCGCCGGTCTGAACTCAGATCATGTAGGAATTTAAAAGTTGAACAAACTTCTTTTCTTTACTTCTTCATATAAGAAAGAATCCTAATCCAACATCGAGGTCGCAATCAATTTTATCAATATGTGCTATCCAAAATTATAACGCTGTTATCCCTAGAGTATTTTTATCAAATTATCATTAATAAATGGATCAATTTTTTTTAAAAAAAAAGATTTTTATTCTTTTCTAATCACCCCAATTAAATTTTCCCAATAAAAAAATTTTTTTTTATTGGGAAAATAGAAAAATTCATAGGGTCTTCTTGTCCCTTAATTTTATTTTAGCTTTTACACAAAAAAATTAATTTCCAATTATTAATAAAAAGACAGTCGTAAATTGTGAAACCATTCTCTTAGCACTCATTAAAAGTCTTATTTCAATACCTTCGTATAGTCAAAATACCACAGCAATTTAATAAAATCATTGAGCAGATCATACACTTTATAAAGTCAAAGTGAAATGTTTTTGATAAACAGTCAACTTACATAAAAAAATCACTAAAATTATTTTGCTGAATTCCTTTTTATTATTTAAATTTTTTTATTTAAATATTTAATTACCAATTTTTTTTTCTTTTCTTATACTTATATACTCATATTTATTTATATTTCAAATTAAATATATTATTAAATAATATTTAATTAATAATTTTATTTTTTAAGAAAATTTTTTTTAAATATTTTTATAAAAAAATATAGACAACTTTATTCCTTTCATATAGATAGTAATTTCTATATTAATTTAAATTAATAAATCAAGCTAATCCCTAATTTAATCTTCTATATAATCTTCTTCAAAAAAAAATTTTTTTATAGAAAAACATTTAGTTTTTTTATTTATAACCAGATATAATAACTTTTGAAAAAAATTTCATTTCTATTTAAAACTTATATGTAATTTTATATAACAAATTATATATTATTTTAAATAACTCAACAATTATTTCGGGAAAAATAAATATTTAATTTTTTTTAAATAACCCTTATGCAAAAGGTACTAAAATGAAATACTTTTTTAATTTTAAAATTATTTCAAATTTTTCATTTTTTCCTTCTCAGTACAAAATTTTTTAATTTAAATTTCTTTAATCAATATTTTAAAAAAATTCTTTTTTTAAAAAAACAAAATAAAATTTATTTTAAAATTAAAATGGTCTAAAAGACTATTTTTCATTGTAAATGAAATATCATTCATGATTTCATCTTAAAAAACACTTTCCAGTATTTTTACTTTGTTACGACTTATCCCAAATAGAGAGCGACGGGCGATATGTACATATTTTAGAGCTTTTTTCAGTCAATTATAATATCACTAACTTACTTTTAAATCCTATAAATTTTATTTCATATATATAATATTAATAAAAATCAATGTAATTCACTTCATTCATAACTTTATGCTGCACCTTGACTTAACTTTTTATTTTTTTTACAAAAAAAATTCCAATAATTAATTATTCAATATTATTTTTTATAGTGGTATACAAACTGGCATAACAAAATTAAGTAAGATCAAGGCGTTTTATCCATTAAAGAGCAAATTCCTCTAAAAAGCTTAAAATACCGCCAAAATTTTTTGATTTCATAAATTTTAGTTACTAACATATTATAGCTTAAAATAATAGGGTATCTAATCCTAGTTTATAAATAAATTTCAAAAAATCAATTTTTTTATTATAAAATTTGCTAATTTCACCTAATCAAATTTTTAAAACATTAAAAAAAATTTTTTTTTTAAAAAAAAAGAAAAAAAAATTGATTTACTTGTATAACCGCGGCGGCTGGCACAAGTTTCGCCATATCTTAATTAACTTCTTTATTCAATTTTTGAACATAAAAATTTTTTCTTCTATTTTAGTAAAATTTTATAAAATTATAAATATAAAGAAAATTAAAAACTATTTTTTTGAAAACCATACTTTAATTCCATTATACCTTTTATTTCTTTATTTTTTTATTTCATAAAGAAATAAAAGGTATGCTAATATAAACTCATTTCCATTGCTTATCTAGAGTTATGTAATTGAAGATAATTAAAAACTTATATTTTCCGTAGAAGGAAAATTTGCTATATTCAGGGATATTAATGTGAAGCCACATTGTCTACTTTAAAAGTTTTTCGAAAATTTCACTTATATATGAAACCATGTCTTAAATTAAACTCTTGACAGTATACTTAGTTTAGAAAATTAAATGAGATTTGTAGTATGTGCCCCTTATTTTAAAAAGATGTAATCATATTTAAATTTAACAAAAAAACCTTTTTTTTTAAAAAATAGTAATTTTTTAATAAAATGCCTGATTTTTAAAAAGGATTATCTTGATAGGATAAATTATGTGTATTTTCTACACTTTTATTAAAAAATTATTAGTTCTAATAAAATTAATTATTTCCCATAAAATCAAAATTTATCGTGCTTTTACACCAAAAACT